TGGTATAGGTTTTGTCATATTCTATTTGTCATCTCATAAATATGAGTCAGAGATATACGGATATATCCATTTCATGTGAAAACAAATCCTTTATTTATTTGTACATTAGGTCTCTAAGTTCTTTTTTATAAATATTATCCCTGTCTCTGTTTATGTTTCGGATTAGAACAAATTACTATAATTCGTCCTCGCCTACGGATCAGTCGACATTTTTCACAAATCTTACGAACAGAAGCTCTTATTTTCATATTTTTTGTTCCTTAATTCCGAATCTACTCTTTGAAAGAAAATAAGTCTCTTTTCTTTAATTAACCTTAAGTTAGTATTTGAGCCTCAAAATTTATCCCCATGAAAATTGAAATACCTAATCGTTTGAATCTTTATTGCGAAGTCTATAAATTATACGTCCCCTTGTTGAATCATAACGGCTGACTTCTATTTTTACTCTATCTCCTGGTAGTATTCGTATAAAACTACGTCGTATCCGCCCTGAAACATAACCTAGAACCAGGTCTTCGTTATCTAAGCGAACCCAGAACATGCCATTGGGAAGTGATTCAGTAATTAAACCTTCATGGATCAATTTTTGTTCTTTCATTCCAGGTAACCTCCTTGAAGTATTAACTAATGGAGGAGGAGTAACATTAGACAACCCACCTCTACTCTCTTTTTCATAAATAGGAAGTTACGTATCAAATTCGTATACCAGATGGATCACCTCACCATCACCTCACCATATATAAAACAAAATTTCTCCTCCAATTCTTTCTAGTCGAGCTTCTCGATCTGTCATTATACCTCTAGAAGTAGAAAGAATTACAACCCCTATCCCGCCTGAAATCCTAGGAATTCGTTGAGAGTTGGAATAGATTCGCAGACCTGGTCTGCTGATACGCTTTAAAATATTTCTATATGCTCTTTTCCTATTTCTTCTATGTCGTAGGGTTAAAACCAAGAAATCCTTGTTGTTTTCCCGGTGCTTCCTAACATTTTCGATAAAACCCTCTCGTAGAAGTATTTTAATAATGTTTTCGGTAATATTAGTGGATGGTATTCGAACTGTTCCTTTTTTATCCATGTCAGCATTTCTTATATAAGTTATTATATCGGCAATAGTGTCTCTACCCATGACGAACTATCATTTTTTTCTTTGATATAATCAACATGTTTCTTTTTTTCTTTTTCATTAAAGGTATATGCCTGAGACATAATCTACTAATTGATCCATTTCAAAGACCCTACTACACCATTGTCTCGTCTACTAGCGTTCATTATTTATAATACTTCGGGAGCTAATGAGACTATCTTAGTGAAATTTAACTGTCTCAATTCACGAGCAATCGAACCGAAAACTCGGGTGCCTTTTGGATTTCCTTCTTGATCAATGACAACTGCTGCATTGTCATCATACCGGATTATCATACCGTTGTCGCGCTTGAGTTCTTTACATGTACGTACAATTACAGCTCTGATTACTTCTGATCTTTCCAGGGGCATATTTGGCACTGCTTCTTTGATTACAGCAACAATAACGTCACCGATATGAGCATATCGGTAATTACTAGCTCCTATGATTCGAATACACATCAGTTTTCGAGCTCCGCTGTTGTCCGCTACATTCAAAAGGGTCTGAGGTTGAATCATCTTTCTTTTATTTGAGTTCTTTCAATGCAAGAGGCGAGGGGGAAAAGAAAATTTTCTGTCCAGAAATAAGTAAACCAGCGATTATAGATTATATTTTTCATCATTCATAAATATCCCTTTGGTCCGATATCCCTATTCTGCAATAACGAATTTTGTTCGTATAGGCATTTTGCGCGCCGCTATTTCCATAGCGGCTCTGGCTACGGTTTCTGATACTCCGCCCATTTCATAAAGTATTCGATCCGGTTTAACGACGGATACCCAATATTCGGGAGATCCCTTCCCCGAACCCATACGTGTTTCCGCGGGTCTTAGTGTAACAGGTTTGTCAGGGAATATACGTACCCATATTTTTCCGCCACGACGGGCATATCGTGTCATTGCCCGGCGCCCTGCTTCTATTTGTCTAGATGTGATCCAAGCGGGTTCAAGTGCCTGAAGCGCATATCTACCGAAACAAATACGATTGCCCCGATAAGATACTCCTTTCATTCTTCCTCTATGTTGTTTACGAAACCTGGTTCTTTTGGGGTTATAGTTGATGGTAGTGTCTCAATTCCATCTCTACTACAGAACCGGACATGAGAGTTTCTTCTCATCCAGCTCCTCGCGAATGAAACGATAAATAAACGATAAATTAGGATTATTTAATGAATGAAATTTCGCGGGCGAATATTTACTCTTTTATATTTATCTGCTTTATTCGTAGGGTCGCTCCATAACCTCTTCGAAAAAATCAGTTCGCTCCTGGCGCGTTCCGCCATCCCGTCCAGTGAATCATTAGGATTCGTTTTCAATCGAATCCTCCGCAGTCACAGGTTCCGTCGTTCCCATAGCTTCTCCTCCATTAATGTCGAGGTCTGAATTCTGCAATGGAGCTTCTAATTTAATCTGTCCCTGAGTCAATCTCCTCAGTCTCTATCGACTCAATGCTCTTTATTTTTTCCTATGAAATCTATCTTATATAATCTGAATTCTAGATGAATTGAATTATAGTATATGATGCCTTATCACATTGCCCTTTCCGAGATGATTCATAGACCATACATAGTGGAATAATATATCATTTCTTTTCCCCTTCTCCCTTTCTCTCATCCTTCCATTCATCCGCATCCCTCCATTTTGTTTGGTTTCACAACTTACACAATCAATCAAGATTCATTTTTACTTTATTGAAAATTGAAAAAGGATTTCAGTTGCTACAAATATATGATTATTATCTCATATAATGACCGATTCCTTGGATCTTGAGAATACGAAGCAATGAGCTGGTTATTAATTTATATTAGGTAGGGTCCTTTCTTTTAGTCCCAACGAGTCACACACTAAGCATAGCAATTCTATCATATCAAAGTGGTAAATCGAATTGTTATTCAAACATATATAATTGATCTGTTTTGACTAAACGGAAAAAGACCTAAACTAAATTGAGTTTTTTGTCCTGTCCATGGATAAGCATCCATAAATAGAATCGCAAGAAAAGGAGCCATTACTCTTCATCCAAAAATATCCAAATTTTTATCCCTAATACTCCATAGATAGTTCGAACTGGATAGGAACAATAATCAATTTTAACTCGAATGGTCTGTAGGGGAACCCTACCTTCTCTAATCCATTCAACGCGGGCAATTTCGTTTCCATTGAGACGTCCTGCAATTTGTACCTGAATTCCCTTTGCATCCGCTTGTTCAGCTAATTCAATAGCTTTTTTCATTGCCTTTCGAAAGGAAACTCTATTCTTTAATTGCAGAGCGATATATTCTGCAAGAATATTAGGTTGCCCGTAAGGTCTTGCAACCCTTGCGACAGCAATGTTGAGTCTTCGGTTCACAGAATGAAAGCTTTTTTGTACATTAGTCTGTAATTCTTCGATTCCTCGGGCTCTACCCTCTATTAACATATTGGCGAATCCAATATGAATTATGACTTGGATCAAATCGATTCTTTTTTTAATATCTATACGTGCAATTCCTTCAAAACCTGAGGATATTCTCATATGTTTTTGTACATAATTCTTGATACAATCCCGTATTTTTTCATCTTCCTGGAGACCTTTGGAATAATTTTTTGGTTGTGCGAACCAAAAGGAACGATGACTTTGGGTTGTACCAAGTCTGAAACCAAGTGGATTTATTTTCTGTCCCATATCTACCTACCAATATTCTCTTTCTAAACTAAAAGTAATGTTTTGAAAATCAAATATTTTTTAAATTGAAGTTAGGTCTTTCGCTCAATACAATAGTTATATGACAGGTGGGTCTTTTTATTGGGTAACTACGTCCCCGAGCTCGCGGTTTTAACCTTTTGACGATAACACCTTCGTTGACTTCGGCTTTACTAATAAATAAATCAGCTTCTTTCAAACCCCTATTGTGACTAGCATTTGCTGCTGCGGAATAAACTAATTTGAAAATGGGGTAACATGCTCGATAAGGCATGAGTTCTAGTATCATAAGTGTTTGCTCATAGGAGCAACCGCGAATTTGATCAATTACCCTTCGTGCTTTTTGAGCAGACATACCTATATGTCGAGCTAAAGCTCGTATTTCTGTACCCGAGGTCTTCTTTATCATAGGGTTTTACCTCACACACACCAATAAAAATAAGAATAAATCATGAGAGCACTTAGTCGTTTTAACTTTTTATTACATTAATACATTAACTATATTAATATTATCGCCGAGATCTATTATCGTTTTTCGCGTGTCCCCGGAAAGTCAGAGTAGGCGCGAATTCTCCCAATTTGTGACCCACCATACGCTCCGTTATATAAATAGGTAAATGCTCCTTTCCGTTATGAACAGCAATTGTATGACCGACCATTGCAAATATAATGGTCGATGCCCGGGACCAAGTTACTATTATACTTCTTTCCTCTGCCTTGTTGAGCTTCTCAATTTTACTTAATAAATGATTAGCTACAAAAGGATTTTTTTTAGATGAACGGGCCACAAGTGATTACTCCCCCTTCTTTTCATTTTTTCATTTTGTGAAGACGAAAAAACCGATTTGATTGAATTTGACTTCACTGATTTCACATCATTCATTATTTTTTCTTTCTCTTTCTATTTACGGCGACGAAGAATAAAAATATCACTATATTTATTCCTTTTCCTACTCCTTCTTCCAAGCGCGGGATAACCCCAAGGAGTTGTGGGTTTTTTTCTACCAATCGGGGCCCTCCCTTCACCACCTCCATGGGGATGGTCTACAGGGTTCATAACTACTCCTCTTACTACAGGACGCTTACCTAGCCAACATTTAGATCCGGCTCTACCCAAACTTTTCTGGTTCGCCCCGACATTACCCACTTGTCCGACTGTTGCTGAGCAGTTTTTGGATATCAAACGAACCTCTCCAGATGGTAATCTTAATGTGGCTGATTTACCCTCTTTTGCAATCAGTTTCGCTACAGCACCTGCTGCTCTAGCTAATTGTCCACCCTTTCCAAGTGTTATTTCTATGTTATGTATGGCCGTGCCTAAGGGCATATCGGTTGAAGTAGATTCTTCTTTTTGATCAATAAAAACCCCTTCCCAAACTGTACAAGCTTCTTCCAAAGCATACGGCTTTCTGGATGTAGATGATGATATCTAGACAGATGGATCTTATATGAATCGTATGATGAAGTACCACATGAGTGGATATATAGGAATCCAAATCTGCCGAATCACTCATGCTACGATCTTCTACATCCTAGGTCTCCCCATTCCGTCATCTGGCTTATGTTCTTCATGTAGCACTCAGACCGAATGACTCTATGAAATTACGTCGATACTTCCATTCCACATATTACGGGTAACGTAGGAGACATCTCTATTTTTCCCCCGGGGGATCTTTAGAATTACCACTGCTTAGCTTTCAATTCGCCTCTGACCATCAAATGAAATGTGAATAACCCATCCTCCTCTCTTTGAAACAAGGGGCGCTTCCGGTTCTATCCGTGCTTCAAACAATTTTGTCTTCTCCATATTACCATATCTCTAGAGTCAATAATTTTATATGAGGAACCACTGAACTCAATCACCTGCTGCCGTTACTCTTCAGTTTTCTGTTGAGGTCTATCCCGTAGAGGTACTCAAATTGGATCAGTGATCGATTTCTAGGTTTTGTCGTAAACCTAATTGGTTACTTCCAATTACGTAAATCAATAGTTCAAACCGCACTCAAAGGTAGGGCATTTCCCATTGATATAGGAACTTCTGTACCAGAAACAATGGTATCTCCAATTATAGCCCCTCTGGGATGTAAAATATATCTCTTCTCACCATCCCCATAGTGTATGAGACAAATGTATGCATTTCGATTAGGGTCGTATTCTATGGTTACGATTCTACCAGATATGTCTTTTGCATTCCGTCGAAAATCGATTTTACGGTATAGACGCTTATGACCTCCCCCTCTATGCCTTGCGGTAATGATTCCTCTGGCATTACGACCTTTACCACAACGATGCTGTCCATAGATCAAATTTGTTCGTGGATTGGATTTCGCTTGACTGTCTACGGCTCCTTTGCGTGTGCTAGGGGTAGAAGTTTTGTATAAATGTATGGCCATGTTATTAAGTATTTATTTTATTTTTTTTTATTTAAGTTCTTTTCTCTATAAGAGGTGGAATAGAATAACCCGGTTGAAGCGTAATGATCATACGTCTGTAATGCATTGTATGTCGCATAATAGGTCCCATTCTTCTACCCTTTCCCGGGAGTCGATGGCTATTCATAGCTACTACCTTGACACCAAAGAAGAGTTCGATCCAATGCTTTATTTCTGTCCTAGTTGATCCTGATTCGACATTAGAAGTATATTGATTGTTCCCCAATAACCGAATACTTTTTTCTGTAAATACTGCATATTTGATTCCATCCATAAATCCATTTTCTTCCCTATGAGTTCCAGTATCTATAAGAATTAGAATTCTTACCGTTTCTACCGTTTCTATCTTATTCTTATAGTATGAATATACCAATTAGTTATCTATGGATGATGAGATTCCGTTGATACGGAGCCAATTCTATTATTGAACGTTCCAATTCGCGTGCATCCAGCAGGAATTGAACCTACGAATTTGCCAATTATGAGTTGGGCGCTTTAACCATTCAGCCATGGATGCTTCGCGGAGACTCGTCATCAACGGGGGCTGTCTTTGTGTAAGTGGGTTTCAATTGAAATATAATCTTTCGTTTAGGAGAAATCAATGAAACGGCATCAATTCAAATCCTGTATTTTGGAATTGAGAGAGATATTGAGAGAGATCAAGAATTCTCGCTATTTCTTAGATTCATGGACCAAATTCGATTCAGTGGGGTCTTTCACTCACATTTTTTTCCACCAAGAACGTTTTGTGAAACTCCTTGGCCCCCAAACTTGGAGTGTCCTGCTTTCACGTGATTCACAGGGTTCAACAAGCAATCGATATTTCACGATCAAAGGTGTAGTACTGCTTGTAGTAGCGGTCCTTATATATCGTATTAACAATCGAAATATGGTCGAAAGAAAAAATCTCTATTTGATGGGGCTTCTTCCTATACCTATGAATTCCATTGGACCCAGAAATGATACATTGGAAGAATCTTTTTGGTCTCCCAATATCAATAGGTTGATTGTTTCGCTCCTGTATCTTCCAAAAGGGAAAAAGATCTCTGAGAGTTGTTTCATGGATCCGAAAGAGAGTACTTGGGTCCTCCCAATAACTCAAAAGTGTATCATGCCTGAATCTAACTGGGGTTCGCGGTGGTGGAGGAACTGGATCGGAAAAAAGAGGGATTCTAGTTGTAAGATATCTAATGAAAGAGTAGCTGGAATTGAGATCTCATTCAAAGAGAAAGATATCAAATATCTGGAGTTTCTTTTTGT